TTTATATTTATTTTGTTTGAATGAAAATTCAAGTAGAAACGTATGAGTCCTCATTTATTATGAAATTAAATCTAATTTTTATAAAAAAAATTAGAATAAATAAAAGAGACCCATAAGAAAAATAACTAAAATAATAAATGAAGTGTATTATCATATATCATCTTTTATATAGAAAGATGAAGATGAATAAGCCCTTTTTTTATTTTCATTCGATTTATTATATGCTTACTATAATAGACTATATATTAGTATTTTTACTCCCTATTATATTTTATTTAGTCCTGAGTATATATATTATAAAATAAGTCTATATCATATACTCTTCTATTTTATATGTCCGTGTATATTCAATACTTACTTAAGTATAATTATACTAGTATAATGATATATTAAGTATAAAATATTTTTATAACGGGTATAAATATTAAATCGAGGTAACCATTCTATGACAACTATCAGCAACTTACCCGCTTTTTTTGTTCCTTTAGTGGGCTTAGTATTTCCGGCAATTGCTATGGTTTCTTTATCTCTTCATGTTCAAAAAAACAAGATTTTTTAAATATTATGGGGGTTCAATCTTATTTTATATATATATTTTTTAATTAGGCTTACTTAGAGCATAACACAAAAGGCTATTTAGTAGAATGCCTAGGTTCCTACGAGTAGAAGCTCATATGCATAAACATCATATATGAGTAAATGCCTTATAGCTTTTTTAAAATAAATTGGTATTGGAAAGATTTATGAAACATAAAGTAAATATATCCGCATGTCTGGGGATAGGATATATATAATCATATACGTGCATATGGGATGTTATTTTTGAGTTTAACTCTAAGCAAGTGAGGAATTACTCCTAAAACTTCACATGATCATCATAATAGTGTTAGTTAATCAGGATTACTTCGGCAACAAAAAAATTAAAGTCAAATTTATTGGGGTTATGTTACCTCCCAATTCCAATACAATGCAAGTAGGTCTAGTTATAGTATGAGTTGGCGATCAGACTGGATATGGATAGAACTTATAGCGGGGTCTCGAAAACCAAGTAATTTCTGTTGGGCTTTTATCCTTTTTTTAGGTTCATTAGGGTTTTTATTGGTTGGAATTTCTAGTTATTTTGATAGGTCTTTTATACCGCTATTTTCCTCTCATCAAATCCTTTTTTTTCCACAAGGAATCGTGATGTCTTTCTATGGCATTGCTGGTCTTTTTATTAGTTCATATTTGTGGTGCACAATTGCGTGGAATGTGGGTAGCGGTTATGATCGATTCGATATAAAAGAAGGACTTGTGTGTATTTTTCGTTGGGGATTCCCTGGAAAAAATCGACGGATCCTCCTGGAATTCCCTATGAAAGACATTCAATCCATCAGAATGGAAGTTAAAGAGGTTTTTTTTTCTCGTCCTATACTTTATATCGAAATCAGAGGCCAAGGGCGCATTCCCTTGACTCGGATCGATGAGAATTTTTCTCTACGAGAAATTGAACAGAAAGCCGCGGAATTGGCCTATTTCTTGCGTGTACCAATTGAAGTTTTTTGAAAAAAGTAAAAACTTTATTATTTTTAGCAAAAGGTAAAGAAAAAAGGATAACTCAAGAATTCCCTTTTTTCTATAACAAAACTTAAACAACACTTAATCTAAGTTTATGCCAAACTAAACTCTTAAAAAAAAAATAATAAATGGCCACGACACTACGAAATTATTTTTGTACATAAATTCTTTCTAAATTCAAGGACCGAACACTGTACCTAATCACAACTAAAAAAACTAGGGATATAAACTTGAGACTTGTAATGTAATAGAACTAAAAAAACTAATAGAGTACACGAATGCGCCGAATTCATTTCAAAATTTACAAAAGGGAAAATGGCAAAAAAGAAAGCTTTTATTTATCTTCTATATCTTGCATCTATAGTATTTTTGCCTTGGTGGCTCTCATTTACATTTAACAAAAGTATGGAATCTTGGGTTAATAATTTCTGGAATACTGGGGGCTCCGAAAATTTTTTGAATGATATTGAAGAAAAGGATATTATAAAAAAATTCATAGAATTAGAGGAACTATCCCTCTTCGACGAAATGCTAAAGGACTGCCCGCAAGGGCGTTTAGAAAAACTTCATGCTGGAGTCTACAAAGAAACGATCCAATTGATCAAGGGGCACAATGAGAGTCGTATACATATGATTTTACATTTCTCAACAAATATAATATATTTTATTATTCTAAGTGCTTCTTCTATTATAGGTAATGAATACCTTATTTTTATTAACTCTTGTCTTCAAGAATTTTTATATAATTTAAGCGACACAATAAAAGCTTTTTTTATTCTGTTATTAACCGATTTATGCATAGGATTCCATTCGCCCCATGGTTGGGAACTAATAATTGGCTCTATCTACAGAGATTTTGGATTTGATCATTATAATCAAATTATATCTGGTGTTGTTTCTACTTTTCCAGTTATTTTAGATACAATTTTTAAATATTTAATTT